TGAATTAAAGGTAGTGTAATATGGTATATTGGTATGAGTATATATATATATATATATATATATATATATATATATATATATATATATATATAATAAAGATGTTATATAGTGTAAGTCAAGTACGATGTTCAGTTTTGGGGTGGTAAGTGCTTGTATACTAGTGTTTATGTCAGATTAGTTATTCTTGTTTTTGGGGTTTGGCAAGAAGTAAATAACTATGTTGGACTAAATGTTAGTTTAATGGGGGGTAGGGGGGTTTGCGATAAAAAACATTTGTTTGTGATGTTTTGGTGTGTTTAGGCGAAAACTCACTGGTGAAGATTTTTATAAAAAAATATGTCTTATAAGCATTAATTAAATAATACCATATAATTATCTTGTACGTCCAATCATATTGAACGTAGGTCCAGTTTCATCTGAGTCGGCAGGTATCATTTATGCCGGCCTGAGAACACAAAGAGAAAAAAAGACCTACGATATGCAAGTAAGACCACGGAGTAGCAAGGTTATTAGATTAATGTCTAGAACTTACTGACCAAAGGCAACAAAAGGTCTTGGAAAGATCAGGTTGACCCGTCTTAGTTAACCGTCCTACGAGGGTGTAACCAGAGGTCTTGGAAAGATCAGGTGTGGGGATGTGCAATTAAGGCGCGTGAAGAGCAGGACATCGTACATTACTAACAAGGGTTGATGGTTTCTCGTGAGTTATTGATTAATAGATAACCATGTATAACAATGATAGTCATGTTGTAGATAATTGTCTAGTGTTATGTCTTAAGATCATTGACTTAATTATACCTACTTAATAGTCATGAATTGGTAAATTTTTAGTATAATTAATGATTTTATGTCATTGATTTAATTAAGCGGTAATACTACTGGTGATATGCATGGGGAAAGTAAATTTATGCACGATATACATAGGAGTGTATATCAGGTACTACTCTAGTATGACTAGGTAGGGGGAATACGGCTAAAATATGGTGTAAAGATGCGCGTCTTTTATCAAAGGGTAGTTTAATAAAAGATTCCGGTTTTGGGGACCGGCGATAAAGGTTTAAGTCCTTTTCTTTTGATATTCTAGGAGGGTTTAGGTTCTCAGTCTTTGGTTTACAAGGCCAATGCTTTAAATTAGTTAAGCTACTAGAATATTCTAGTTTAATTATTTTATTTTCTATTAGGCCTGCTATTGGTATTAGTACCAATTGGATAGTGAAGTAGGTAATTGAGGCTATTTGTCCGATTAGGATGAAGGGGTTTTCAACTGGTTGACCCCCAATTCATGTTAGGATTAGTAAATCAGCCACTAACATTCAGAATAAGGTTTGGGTAAATGGTCGGAATATAGTTGTTCGTTGTTTAGATGTGTGTAGTATTGGGAGTATGAATAGGATGAGAATTGAGGATAGTAGGGCAAGTACACCTCCTAATTTATTTGGAATTGATCGTAGAATTGCATAGGCGAAGAGGAAGTATCATTCTGGCTTAATATGTGGGGGAGTAATAAGGGGGTTGGCTGGAATAAAGTTGTCTGGGTCTCCTAATAAATTAGGTGAAAATAGTGCTAGTATAAGTAGTAAGGTGAGTATTAGGATTATGCCTAAAAGGTCCTTATATGAAAAATATGGGTGAAATGGGATTTTATCGGTATTTGAATTAAGTCCTGTTGGGTTATTTGAGCCGGTTTCGTGAAGGAAAAGTAGGTGCATTATTGCGAGACCCGCAATTATGAAAGGTAGTAGGAAGTGTAGTGTGAAGAATCGGGTTAGAGTTGCATTGTCTACTGAGAATCCGCCTCAAATTCATTGTACTAATGCGGTGCCAATATATGGGATAGCTGATAGTAGATTGGTAATTACGGTAGCTCCTCAAAATGATATTTGTCCTCATGGTAAGACATACCCTATGAATGCAGTAGCTATGGTTAGTAGTAGTAGTATAACTCCGGTGTTTCAAGTTTCTTTGTAAAGGTATGAGTTGTAGTAGATTCCTCGTCCGATGTGTATGTAGATACATATGAAGAATAGGGAAGCACCGTTGGCATGGAGGTTTCGGATAAGTCAGCCGTATTGTACGTCTCGAATTGTATGAGTAATTGATGAGAATGCTAATGATATATCAGATGAATAGTGTATTGCTAGGAAGATACCGGTAGTAATTTGTAGGATTAAGCAGGTGCCAAGTAGTGATCCAAAGTTTCATCAGGCTGAAATGTTTGATGGACTTGGTAGGTCAATAAATGAGTTATTAATGATTTTTATGATTGGATGGGTTTTTCGGGTTACTTTCATTTTGTGAGTTCTTGTAGTTGAGTATACAACGGTGGTTTTTCGAGCCGTTAGTCTTGGTTAAAGTCCATGCGGGAATTATGATATATTATCTTTTTATATTTGGTTTTTGTTATAGTGTATGGGTAATTTGTATATCTTGTTGTTCATCGCCTTATTATGGGGTTTTTAGTTTATTGTTTGCAGCTAGTTTTGGTTGTGGAATAGTAGTTGGTGTTGGGGGATCTTTTATCTCTTTAGTGTTGTTTTTAATCTACTTAGGTGGAATATTGGTGATTTTTGCTTATGCAGTTTCTTTGGTAGAGGAGTCTAATGTTATATTTTATTTTAATGTAAAGAAATGGGGTTTTGGGTTAATATATATTTTTATTGTTGTTTGTCTTTTGATAATTAATTTTTGGTTATGAAATTTAGAGTTATTAGGTGAGGTTGTAATGAATGTTGGTGGATTTTCTACTATCCGTTTAGATTTTAGTGGATTGGCGTGGCTTTATAAGGATGGTTGTTTGATGTTTTTAATGATTGGTTGGTTTTTATTGATAACTTTATTTGTTGTGTTAGATTTAGTTAGTGATTTATTTCGGGGAGGTGTAGTGGGGCATTAGATTATTATTAATAGTAGTGTTATTGTTATTATAAATGAGATTATATAGATTTTGATTAAACCTTTTTGTAGGTAAGGTATTATAATAGAGGGAGTGATTTGTAATTTAGCTAGTCCTTTTGGACCTGTGTGGTCATATCAAGATTGGTCTAATAGGTGGGTTGCAATATTTTGGTTAAATTTTAGGAGTGTTTTTGAGATTAAACGGTGTTTTACTAGATCATAGTATCCTAGTGTAATAGAAAAGTTTATGGCAGAGGAGGGTTTTTTGGGTAGTTTGTTTATTATTAGGATTAATTGTAGGGCTAGTATAGCGCTTATAATTGACATTATTAGTGCTGTGATTTTAATGTATGTAGGTATGGTTATTAGGGGAGTTTTTGTTCATGTGATGTTTCATGAGATTAATAGTCCGGCAATAATACTTCCTTTGGCAAGACGAATGATTGGTTTGGTTAATTTTTGGTCTTCATTTAGTAGAAGCATAGAGATGAATTGTGGGTTGCCTGTTTGTACATGCAGTGAAATCCGTAAACTATAGATTGCTGTGAATGAGGTTGCGGTTAATGTTATTAGGAGGGCTCAAGAATTTAGATGAGAAGTAGTTATGGCTTCAATGATAGCGTCTTTTGAGTAAAATCCAGTTAGAAATGGTATTCCTGTGAGTGCCATGTTACCAATTGTGAAGCAGGATGAGGTAGTTGGTATACATTTGTGTAAACCTCCTATTTTTCGAATGTCTTGTTCATTATTAAGGTTATGGCTGATTGAGCCAGCGCATAAGAATAGCATGGCTTTAAAGAATGCGTGCATACAGATATGTAGTAGGGCTAGTTGTGGTTGGTTTAGACCGATCGTAACTATTATTAGGCCAAGTTGGCTTGCTGTTGAGAAGGCAATAATTTTTTTAATGTCGTATTGTGTGATAGCACATAAAGCAGTGAATAGTGTGGTAATAGCCCCCAAACATAGACAGGTTGATATAGCTGTTTTATTGGTTAATAATATTGGGTGAATACGAATTAATAGGAAAATACCGGCTACAACTATAGTACTGGAGTGTAGTAATGCTGAGACTGGGGTTGGGCCTTCTATGGCTGATGGGAGTCATGGATGAAGGCCAAATTGCGCAGATTTTCCTGTAGCAGCTAGGATGAAGCCTAGGAGTGGAAGTAGGGGGGTAGGATTATTAGTGTTGGCAAATATTTGTTGAAATTCTCATGTGTCTTGGTTTGTTGATAATCAGGATATGCTAAGGATTAGGCCAATATCCCCTACGCGATTATAAATTATGGCTTTTAGGGCTGATACGTTTGCTTCTATTCGGCTACGTCATCATCCGATGAGTAGGAAGGATATAATTCCTACTCCTTCTCAGCCGATGAAAAGTTGGAATAAATTGTTAGCTGTTACTAAGATTATTATAGTTATTAGGAAAGTTAGTAGGTATTTAAAGAATTTTGTAAGGTGCGGGTCTTTGTGTATATATCAGTGTGTGAATTCTAGAATTGATCAAGTAACGTATAATGCGATTGGGATGAATATGGTGGAGTATTGGTCAAATTTGAAGCTTATGTTAATGTTTAATGTAGATGTAATTGGTAGTTTTATATTGGTAATAATAAATTCATGTTTGTAGTTTATAAAGATAAGAAGTTGAAGTAGGGTAATGAAGAATGATGTTTTTACAGCTTTTTTTGTTATTGTAATTGGTCATTTTTTAGTTGGATTGATAATGTATACTATTAATGGTGGGATTAGTGTTAATAAGGCCAATATAAATATTGAGTTTATGAATAATGCCATGTACTTTTACTTGGAATTGCACCAAGGGTTTATGGTTCCTAAAACCAGTGGATAACTTCTATCCTTTAAAAGTGAGGGAGCTGTGGGATTTAACCTCAGATATAAGAATTAGCAGTTTTTATTGTATTATACCTCTCTCGGTTTATAAGAAGTTTTTAACTTCTATTTTTAGAGCCACAGTCTAATGTTTGTTTTTAAACTATATGAACGTTTAGGTGTATCTTGAATTTAATGTGAGACCTATTATTAGTAGTATTATTGGTAGAATATGTAGGGCTATAATTAGATGTTCTCGTGTGTGGGTTGGTGAAATGGTTTTAATGTAGGATGGCAGTTCATTTCATTGTGTTGAGGAGAATATATATAGGGTGTAGATAGCAGTGATTAAGGCCCCTAGTCCTGTTATTAGAATTGTAACATGAGATCAGTTGAAAATAGCTACGATTATAATTAATTCTCCTATTAGATTTACTGTTGGAGGGAGGGCTATATTTGTTAGGCTAGCAAGTAATCATCATGTGGCTATTAATGGAAGTAGAAGTTGTATATTTTGGGTTAGTAATAGTATTCGGCTATGGGTTCGTTCATAATTTGTGTTTGCTAGGCAGAAGAGTATTGATGATGTTAATCCGTGAGCAATTATTAGTGTTGTTGCACCAGTGTATGCTTTTTTAGTTTGTGTTAATGTTGCGGCAATTACTAGTCCTATGTGGGCTACTGATGAATAGGCGATTAATGATTTTAGGTCTGTTTGGCGTAAGCAGATTGAGCTAGTTATAATTAACCCCCACAGTGCCAGGATTGTGAATGGATAGTGTAGTTTTTTTGGTAGAGGGTAAGTTGCTATGGTAGTGCGTATAATACCATATCCGCCTAATTTAAGTAATACGGCTGCTAGGATTATGGATCCTGCAATTGGGGCCTCTACATGTGCTTTTGGTAGTCATAGGTGTAATCCATATAATGGTATTTTAATTATAAAGGCAGTTAGTAGGGCGAATGATCATATTGTATGAGTTCATGTGTTTGGTACAGGGGTTTGATTTAGTAATGTTGTGCATAGGTGTAGAGTGCCATTTTTAGTGTTGAATGAGAGAAGTGCGATTAGGAGGGGTAAAGATCCGATTAGAGTATAAAATAGGAAGTAAGTTCCAGCATTTAGGCGCTCTACTTGATTACCTCATCGAGTAATTATTACTACTGTTGGAATTAGTGTTGTTTCGAATATAATAAAGAATATAATTAGTTCTGTAGTTGAGAAAGCTAGGATTAGTGAGATTTGTAGGATAATAATTGTAATAGTGAAGGTTCGTTTTCGTGTAATTGGTTCTGTAGTTAGGTGGTTTTGACTAGCTAGTAGTATTAGTGGGGTTAGTCAACATGATAGTGTAATTAGTAGAGATGAGATTTGGTCTACTCCTATAAAATAATTAGAATGACATAAGGTTGTTTCTAGTGATGATTTAAATAGTTGTAGGCTTAAAAGGGCGACTGTAAAACTATGAATTGTTGATATGGGTCATAATTGTTTTGTTGAACATAGTGTTGTTGTTGGTAGTAATAAGATAGTTGGTATTAGAATTTTTATCACTGTAGTAGGTTTAGGTTTGATATGTTGTCTGAACCGTGGGTTCGGGAGGATGCTATTAGTAGGGATAATCCGATGGCAGCTTCGCAGGCTGCTAGTGCTAGTATTAATATTGGTGTTACTATAAATGATGATATTTGTAGTTTAATTGCTCACATGGTTAGGGCGATAAATAAGGATAATATTACGCTTTCTAAATATAGTAGGGTTAAAATTAAGTAGGTTTGATGAAGTGATATAGCTATAATACTAATGATGAAAGTTGAATAATAGGTGAGGTGTAAGGGTGTTATTAGGGAACCATGAGAATTAGTCACGATTAACTAAGTCGAAATTAGTTGTCTTATATTAGACTAGCTCCTTTTGTTATTCAGGTCATTCCAGTCCTCCTTGTATTCATTCATAGATAAATCCTAGTGTTAGTAATAATAGAATAATGATAGATCACACTAGGGTATGGGCTGGTGATTGTAGTTGAATGGCTCATGGTAGGGGTAGTAGTAATGCGATTTCTAGGTCGAATAGAAGGAATAGGATTGCTACTAGGAAAAATCGGATTGAAAATGGAAGGTGGGCTGATTCTAATGGGTCAAAGCCACACTCATATGGAGATAGTTTTTCATTGTTTGGTTTTGTTAGTGTTAATCATAAGTTTAGTATTATTAGAATTGTGGATAGGGAGAGAGCAATTGTTATAGTTGAGATTATTGTATTTATTACTTTTCTTTAGGGTTTTAGCTAAAACTTAGTGCTTGGAAGGCACTTGTACTGTTATACTAGAAGAGTATGATCCTCATCAGTAGATGGATACGTAAAGGAATAGTCAGACAACATCTACGAAATGTCAATATCATGCAGCGGCTTCGAAGCCGAAATGGTGAGTGGGGGTAAAGTGGAATATTATTTGGCGTAATAGACATACAGTTAGGAATGTTGATCCAATAATTACATGTAGTCCATGAAATCCGGTTGCAACGAAGAATGTTGAACCGTATACACCATCAGCAATTGTAAAGGTGGATTCGTAATATTCTATGGCCTGTAGGGCTGTGAAATATAGTCCTAGTAGGATTGTGATTATAAGAGCTTGAATGGTTTGATTACGATTAGCATGTATTAGGCTGTGGTGGGCCCAGGTGATTGTTACTCCTGAAGCTAGTAGTACTGTTGTATTTAGTAGGGGGACTTCAAATGGATTTAGTGGGGTGATTCCTGTTGGGGGTCAGCATCCTCCTAGTTCTGGGGTTGGGGCTAGACTTGAGTGGTAAAATGCTCAGAAGAATCCAATAAAAAAGAAGATTTCTGATGTAATAAATAAGATTATTCCGTATCGTAACCCCTTTTGTACTTGTTTGGTGTGGTGTCCTTGAAAAGTTCCTTCTCGTACAATATCTCGTCATCATTGAAATATAGTTAATAGTATAATTAGAAGACCTAGGGTTATTAGTAGTATAGAGTTGTGATGGAATCATATGGCTAATCCAGAAGTTATTAGTAATGCTGCTATAGCACCTGTTAATGGTCATGGACTTGGATTTACTATATGGAATGCATGTGTTTGGTGGGCCATTAAGGGCAGTTTTCTTGTAAGTAAAGGCCTAGTAAAAGAACAAAGACGTAGGCTTGGATTATGGCCACAGCTAGCTCTAATGTAGTTAGTAAGAATAGAAGGATTATAGTTAGAAAAGATACAGTTGGTATAGTTGGTAATAAAGTTATTGTTGCAGTGGAAATAAGTTGAATCAATAGGTGACCGGCAGTTAAGTTAGCTGTGAGTCGGACCCCTAGGGCTAATGGTCGTATTAATAAGCTAATGGTTTCGATAATGATAAGAGCGGGTACTAGTAGAGTTGGGGTACCTTCAGGTAGTAGATGTGCTAGTGATTTTGTTGGTTGGTTTATGAGACCTGTGTTTACTGTGGCTAATCATAATGGAAAGGCTAATCCTATATTAATTGAAAGTTGTGTAGTAGGGGTAAATGTATAGGGGAGTAACCCTAGCAGGTTGATTGTTAATAGTATGCATAATAGTGATGCTAGGGTTAAGGATCATTTATGGTTTGTTTTTATGTTTGGTGTTAGTTGTTTTGTAATTGTGTATGTTAGTCATAGCTGGAGGGTTAATAATGGGTTAGTTTTTACTCGATTTTTTTTGGTTGGGAAAATAATTGAGGGTATTAATAAAGCTAAAATGCTTAGATTTATTCCTAGGATTTGAGGGCTTATAAATTGATCGAATAATGTTAGGTTCATTTTCAGATTATAGGGTATGTAAATCGATATCAGTATGAGTATGTTTCGGTTACAAGAATAGGATTATTTATTGATCGGTGTGTTATAATTTTTGGTTGAAGGATAAAGATGTAAACTAATCAAGTTGATAGGAATATCATAAACCATGGGGCTAGGTTTAGTTGTGGCATGTCACTAAGGAGGGTGGAGAATTCTCTTTTTCTAGCTTAAAAGGCTAGTGCTATCCTGTTTAGCTTCTGTAGTGGTTAAATTATTGAGGATCAGTATTCGAAATGTTTTAGTGGTACAGATTCTACTACAATTGGTATAAAACTATGGTTAGCCCCACAGATTTCTGAGCATTGTCCGTAAAATATCCCAGGTTGTGTGGTAATAAAGGTTGTTTGATTCAATCGTCCTGGAATTGCGTCTGTTTTTACACCTAATGAGGGGATTGCTCATGAGTGTAAAACATCTTCAGCTGAAATTAATATTCGAATTGGTGATTCTATAGGTACTACTATTCGGTGGTCTACTTCTAATAGTCGGAAATGTCCGTTTAGTAGGTCTTGAGTGGGAATTATATAGGAGTCAAATTCAAGATTTTTGCAATCAGTATATTCGTAGGTTCAATATCACTGATGTCCTATGGCTTTAATAGTTAGATGTGGATTATTAATTTCGTCTATTAAGTATAAGACTTGTAGGGATGGAAGTGCAATTGTAATTAGGACGATAGCTGGGAGAATAGTTCATACTGTTTCTATTTCTTGGGCGTTGGTAGTTTTTGTATATGAAAGTTTTGTTGTTAATATTGATACAATAATATAAAGTACCAAGGTACTGATTAAGAATACGATTATTAAGGTATGATCGTGGAAGTAAATGAGTTCTTCTATGATAGGTGATATTGCATCTTGAAAGCCCAGTTGAAGGGGGTTTGCCATTAAGTCGTAAAGGGGTTAACCTATAATTTAATCTTGACAAGATTAAGTAATTTATTTACTAACGTCTTATAAGGAAGAAACATAAAGGTTATGTGGTTGGCTTGAAACTAATGACAGGGGGTTCAATTCCCTCCTTTCTTGATAAATTCTATTCGTTCATTGATATAGTAATATTGTTTGCCGATTTTAACGTGGGCAGCTTCTTCAAATGTGTGGTAGGGGGGTGGGCAGCCGTGTAGTCACTCTACATTAGTAGGTGTGTGTTCAATTGATTTTACTTTACGTTTTGAGGAGAATGCTTCTCAAATAATAAATATTATTATAATTACTGCTAGTAAAGAAATTAAGGACCCAATGGATGAAATTGTATTTCATAAGGTATATGCGTCTGGATAGTCAGAGTAACGTCGTGGTATTCCTGCTAGCCCCAGGAAGTGTTGTGGAAAAAAAGTTATGTTTACACCTGCGAATATTGTTCCAAAGTGAATTTTGGTTCAAGTTTGGTGAAGTGAATATCCTGTAAATAGTGGGAATCAATGGGTAAATCCTGCTATAATAGCAAATACTGCTCCTATTGATAAGACGTAGTGGAAATGTGCTACAACGTAGTAAGTATCGTGTAGTACAATGTCTAAGGATGAATTAGCTAATACAATACCTGTTAACCCGCCGATAGTAAATAGGAAAATAAAGCCAAGTGCTCATAGTATGGGGGCATCTCATTTAATTACTCCACCATGTAATGTGGCTAATCAGCTGAATACTTTTACTCCTGTTGGGATAGCAATAATTATTGTTGCTGATGTAAAGTAGGCTCGTGTGTCTACATCTATTCCAACAGTGAATATATGGTGAGCTCATACAATAAAACCTAGGAAGCCAATAGATAATATAGCTCAGACTATTCCTATGTATCCAAATGGTTCATTTTTACCAGCATAGTAGGCTACTACATGAGAGATTATGCCGAATCCTGGTAGAATGAGAATATATACTTCAGGGTGGCCAAAAAATCAGAATAAATGTTGATATAGAATTGGATCACCGCCTCCTGATGGATCGAAGAAGGTTGTATTTAGATTTCGGTCCGTTAGTAGTATGGTAATACCTGCGGCTAGTACTGGTAGAGATAGGAGTAGTAAGATAGCTGTAATTAGTACAGATCACACGAATAGGGGTGTATGGTATTGTGATATTGCTGGGGATTTTATGTTGATTGTTGTAGTAATAAAGTTAATGGCCCCTAAAATTGAGGATACGCCGGCGAGGTGAAGAGAAAAAATAGTTAAATCTACAGAGGCACCTGCATGAGCTAGATTGCCTGCTAGGGGTGGGTAAACAGTTCATCCTGTTCCTGCACCTGCTTCAACCCCAGATGAGGCTAATAGTAGTAGTAAGGATGGAGGTAGTAATCAGAAGCTTATATTATTTATACGCGGAAATGCTATATCTGGTGCTCCAATTATTAGTGGAACTAGTCAATTACCGAATCCGCCAATTATAACAGGTATGACTATAAAGAAAATTATAATGAAGGCATGAGCTGTTACAATAACATTATAAATTTGGTCGTCTCCCAAAAGGGCTCCTGGTTGGCTTAATTCTGCTCGAATTAAGAGGCTTAATGCTGTTCCAATTATTCCTGCTCAGGCACCAAAAATCAAATATAAAGTACCAATATCTTTATGGTTAGTAGAAAAAAATCAGCGAGTAATGAACATAGGTAAGATAGCTAAGTGTTTAGTGTTGGGCTGTAAACTCTTTTACAAAGGTTCAATTCCTTTTCTTATCAAATAGCAGGCAACCCTGTGGTGAAGTTCACATCAAATTGCAAATTTGAAGATACACTTTTGTTAGTGTCCGGGTTTTCCCGCTCTCTAAAAAGCGGGAAAAGTAGATAGAAGCCCGCTGGATTGGGTGTTTAGCTGTTAACTAAATTATTATGGGATCGAAGCCCATCTATCTAGTAAGGCCTTAGCTTAATTAAAGTGTTTGAGTTGCATTCATGAGATATAGGATAAAGTCCTATAGGTTTTATTGGAGACTAAGATGTTTATTTCTTTTTTGGGGCTTTGAAGGCCCCCGGTTTATTATATCCTAAGTCTGCATAGTGTGGTTAGTAGTGTTGGTGTGATTGGAAGTAATATAATAGAGAAGATAGTTATTATGGCTAGATAGGGTTTTTGGACTATTTTGTGGCGTCATTGTTGTATATAAGTAGTTGTGTTTGGCGGTAATGTGATGGTTACATAATAAGAGATTCGTAAGTAGAAGAATAAGCTGATTAGTGATAGAAGAGCTATTATGGTGGCGATAATAAATATATGTTGCTTAGTTAATTCTTGTAGAATTAATCATTTTGGTACAAATCCTGTTAATGGGGGTAGTCCTGCTAATGATATAAGGATTAATATTATTATTGTGTTAAGGGTTGGTAGTTTTGTTCATGATGTCATTGTTGTGGAGATTTTATTTGTTTCTAGTTGTTTGATTATTAGAAATAGTACTGAAGTTATTATGATGTATGTATAAAATATTATTAGTAGGAGTTTATGGGATAGGGTAATGATTGTGGATATTCATCCTAGGTTAGCAATAGATGAGAATGCTATAATTTTTCGGAGTTGGGTTTGACTTAGTCCTCCTCATCCGCCGATAAGGGCTGATGTTAATCCTAGCATTAGTATTAGTGTTGTGTTCAAGGATTTAGTGGTTATTACTAGTAGGGATAGTGGAGCTAGTTTTTGTCAGGTAGTTAAAATTAAAGCTGTTGTAATAGTAATTCCTTGTATAACTTCTGGTAGTCAAAGGTGAAATGGGGCTAGTCCTAGTTTTATTGATAAGGCTGAAGTAATAATTACACATGAAGTGTTGTCGTGTATTTGTGTAATATCTCATTGTCCGTGTATTCAAGCATTATTTATACTTGAAAATAAGATTAATGTTGATGCAGCTGCTTGTGTTAAGAAATATTTGATAGCGGCTTCGGTTGCTCGTGGATGGTGTTTTTTAGTTATTAGCGGAATGATAGCTAGAGTGCTAGCTTCTAGTCCGATTCAGGCCAATATTCAGTGGCTACTAGAGATTGTAATTACTGGACCTATGATTAGACTTGAAATTACAATGGTGTTTATATGGGGGTTCATTTAGTAGAGGAGGGGTTTAAACCGTCATTTTTGGGGTATGGGCCCAATAGCTTTATTAGCTGACTTTACTAGAATATAGTGTAATGGAAGTATAGAGGGTTTTGATCTCTCTGGTGTAGGTTCGAGTCCTATTTTTCTAAAGACGCGAGAGGATTATTAGCCTCTATAATTTACCCTATCAAGGTAATCCTTTATTCAGGCACGTGTCCTATGGTATGGGGGGTAACCCTGCGAAAGTAATTGGTATTGAAATATGTCAGAGACATATGGCTATAGTAATTGGAAGGAAGTTTTTTCATAGTAAGTGTATTAATTGGTCGTATCGGAATCGTGGGTAGGAGGCTCGGATTCATAGGAAGCCTGATGAAAGTATTATTACTTTTAATATTAATGATAATGAGAATAGTTCTGGTGTGTTAGTGTTAGTTGGACTAAGGAATAGAATGGTAGAGAGGGTGTTTATTATAAGAATGTTTGCATATTCTGTTAGGAAGAATAGGGCGAATGGGCCTGCAGCATATTCAACGTTAAATCCGGAGACTAGTTCTGACTCTCCTTCAGTGAGGTCAAATGGTGCTCGGTTAGTTTCTGCTAGTGTGGAGGTGTATCATATTATTATTAATGGTCAGGAGGAGAATATTAGGTATATGGGTTCTTGTGTTGTAATAAATGTTTGTAAGTTGAATCCTCCTGAGAATAAAACTATAGATAAGATGATGATTCCTAAAGTGATTTCATATGAGATGGTTTGGGCTACTGCTCGAAGAGCCCCTATTAAAGCGTATTTTGAGTTTGAGGCCCATCCTGACCATAGAATTGAGTAAACTATTAAACTAGAAAGTGAAATTATAAATAGAAGTCCTATATTTAAGTCTGTTAGTGGGAAAGGTATGGGGAGGGGGAGTCAAATTGATATAGCTAATATAAGGGCTAAGATTGGGGATACGGTAAATATAATAGTGAGTGAGTTTAATGGGTGAATTGGTTCTTTGATAAATAGTTTTATTCCGTCTGCCACTGGTTGTAGTAGTCCGTGAGGGCCTACTGTATTTGGACCTTTTCGAAATTGTATATATCCTATTAGTTTTCGTTCTATTAAAGTGAGGAAGGCTACGGCGATTAGGATTGAGGCTATATATATGAGTGGGGGTATTAAGTTAGATAGTAGGGTATTAATAGTTGGGGAGGGGAATTGAACCCCTGAGCAAAGGGTTTAAGTCTTTTGCATTTTCCTAGCTCTGCCACTCCAACAAGCCCTTTTATAGGGCTTAAAATGATTTTGTTCTTATTATTAGTTAAGTTGTTTTCACTAATATAAGATAAGGTTTGTCGTTATTATGGACTTTGTCTTTTCAATCCTTTCGTACTAGAAAAGGCCCATATATAGATAGAAACCGACCTGGATTGCTCCGGTCTGAACTCAGATCACGTAGGACTATTAATCGTTGAACAAACGAACCCTTAATAGCGGCTGCGCCATTAGGATGTCCTGATCCAACATCGAGGTCGTAAACCCCATCATTGATAAGGGCTCTAAGATGAGATTGCGCTGTTATCCCTGGGGTAGCTTAGTTCGTTGATCAATTATATTGGATCTTTTTGCCGTAGGCACTTTGAACTGTGGATCTAGGTGTAGAATTTATGTTTCGTCTTCGGAGGTTTTGTTATACTCCGAGGTCGCCCCAACCAAAAATACGTATCAGTACGTGTGATTATAAACTCGTAAGTATGTATTATTATTAGTTGATGTATATTTGAAGTTCCACAGGGTCTTCTCGTCTTATAAAGTTATTTCTGCTTTTGCACAGAAAGATCAATTTCACTGATTATTTGTAAGAGACAGATGGAACCTCGTTTGGCCATTCATTCTAGTCTTTATTTAAAAGACAAGTGATTACGCTACCTTTGCACGGTTAGGATACCGTGGCCGTTTAACATGTCACTGGGCAGGCATTGCCCTTAATACTTGTTGTTGCTAAGGGTTATGTTTTTGGTAAACAGTCGGGTTCTTTGTTTGCCTAGTTCCTTTTACAAGTTTTAATCTTTCTTATATGCGCCCCTGTGTTGGGTTAACAGTTTAATTTATATGTTGTTTTAGGTATTTTTAATGTTATAGTTAACTGTTAATAATCAGTAAGGTATTGTTATGATTTAAGCTAGCGCATTAGAGAAGGTTTTACCTTCTTGTTACTAATTTTAGCATTTGTTCTTCTATAGTGGTAGAATGGCTTGATGTTGAATGGGAAAAAGATTATTGTTAATATTAGTTATTAGTGAGCTTTGACGCTTTCTTTAATGATGGTTGCTTTAGGTCCTACTGTAGTGTTGTATTTAATGTCTTGTTCTTCATTTTAGGTTGTATCCTTTTTCAATTGAGCTGTACCTCAATTAAATATATCTTAAGTCTTTCGTGAATAACTTTTAGTTGTTTTTAGAAGATTTAAGGTTGAACTTATATTCTTTTATCGAGCAACCAGCTATCACTAAGTTCGTTAGGCTTTTCACTTCTACTTAAAGATCCATCCACTCTTTTGCAACAGAGACGGAGTTAGCCTTTGTGTTATAGGCTGTCTTTAAGTAGCTCACTTAGTTTCGGGGATTTAAACTTTAGTTCTCTTTGCTTAAATGTACTTGCTAAATCATGATGCAGGAGGTACAAGGGTTAATCTTTGCTTTTTTTGGCTTAGTGAATATTTCATGTTTTTCATTTTTCCCTTGCGGTACATATTTCTATTGCTCCAATTATCTTTTCTATCACCTATACTAGGATGGTAGAATGTTTTATTTTGTGTTTTATGGGATTGATTTTATCTCTTGAGGTGTTTTGTTGTTTGGGCTAGTGTTTTGCTCAAAATAGTCTTGTTGATGGACATCTTTCAGGTGTAAGCTGAGTGCTTGTTTGTGATAAGCTATATTTTGGTTATTCCAAGTACACCTTCCGGTACACTTACCTTGTTACGACTTGCCTCATCTTTTTATTTGTTATAGTTTATTTATTTGTGATTAGATTATTGAGGAGGGTGACGGGCGGTGTGTGCGTACCTCAGGACCGGCTTAAATTGGGCTCTCTTTTCCCAGTTTACTGCTAAATCCTGCTTGTAGAACCTGTTTCAAGGTATCTTTCCGTAGTTATTTCTAATATAGAAAATGTAGCCCATTTCTTCCATCTCAGTAAGCTACACCTTGACCTGATTTATTAATTGTTTAGATTATTTTGCTTACTTTTTATCTTTCATAAGGTAGGCTATGACGGCGGTATATAGGCGGAGTTGGCAAGAGATGGTGAGGTGAATCGTGGATTGTCGATTATAGAACAGGCTCCTCTAGGTGGGTTTGAGGTACCGCCAAGTCCTTAGAGTTTTAAGCATGTTTAGCTCGTAATTCTCTGGCGAATATTTTTGTATTAAAAATATCTAAGTTTAGGGCTAAGCATAGTGGGGTATCTAATCCCAGTTTGTGTCTTAGCAATCGTGAGTTCAAATGGATCTATTTTGTTAAGGTTATTTTCATAATGTGTAAGTATGTACTTTTACGTATAACAATTAAGTAGTGAGTTTACCTTAATTTTTTAGATTATTTTAGTCACATTTTACGCCGTTGTTTGTTAGTTCGAGCTTCTTGTATGACCGCGGTGGCTGGCACAAGATTTACCAGCTCTGTTTGCTATAATTAAGTCAAGCTTATGCTCATTGCTTAATTTTTATCACTGCTGATTACCCTTGGGGGAGTGGCAGAAGCTAGGTGTTGTGGGCTATCATGGTGTGCCTGATACCAACTCCTTTAGTTTAGTAGAACTGCTAGGGATTTCTCACTGGCATGCTGAGACTTGCATGTGTAATTTTAGCAATAACTAACAGCAAGGTTAGGACTAAGTCTTTGTGTTTATGGGATTTTTAAAAATCCATCTTGGCAACTTCAGTGCCGTGCTTTAATATAAGCTACAATAAC